ATGCTACGATGATTCTTTTCTACAAATCATAAAGACATTGGTACACTGTATTTTATTTTCGGAGCTTGAGCAGGAATAGTAGGAACATCATTAAGTTTAATCATCCGAGCCGAACTAGGTCAACCGGGCACTTTTATTGGTAATGACCAAATTTATAATGTAGTAGTTACAGCTCACGCTTTCGTTATAATTTTTTTTATAGTTATACCGATTATAATCGGTGGGTTTGGTAACTGATTAGTTCCCTTAATACTAGGAGCTCCTGATATAGCTTTTCCACGAATAAATAATATAAGATTCTGACTTCTACCCCCATCTCTAACCCTTCTCCTAATAAGAGGAATGGTCGAAAGAGGTGTTGGTACTGGGTGAACAGTTTACCCTCCTCTCGCCGCGGCTATCGCCCACGCCGGAGCATCCGTTGATATAGGAATTTTCTCCCTACATCTAGCCGGAGTCTCTTCTATTTTAGGAGCCGTAAATTTTATAACAACCGTCATTAATATACGATCTTTCGGTATAACTATAGATCAAATACCTTTATTCGTTTGATCCATCTTTATTACCACTATTTTACTACTATTATCATTACCCGTTTTAGCAGGCGCAATCACCATACTCCTTACCGACCGTAATTTAAATACCTCCTTTTTTGACCCAGCTGGGGGAGGTGATCCTGTTCTGTATCAACACTTATTTTGATTTTTTGGACACCCTGAAGTTTATATTTTAATTCTTCCTGCATTTGGTATGATTTCACATATTGTAAGTCAAGAATCAGGAAAGAAAGAATCATTTGGAACTCTAGGTATAATTTATGCTATACTGGCAATCGGAATCCTAGGATTTATTGTATGAGCTCACCATATATTTACAGTTGGAATAGATGTAGATACTCGGGCATACTTTACATCTGCTACAATAATTATTGCTGTGCCTACTGGTATTAAAATTTTCAGTTGACTAAGAACTCTTCATGGAACCCAAATCAACTACAGTCCTTCAATAATATGAGCTCTAGGTTTTATTTTCCTATTTACCGTCGGAGGATTGACTGGAGTTGTTTTAGCTAACTCTTCACTCGATATAATTCTTCATGACACCTATTACGTTGTAGCCCACTTCCACTACGTCTTATCTATAGGTGCTGTATTCGGTATCTTTGCAGGCATTGCTCATTGATTTCCTCTCTTTACCGGTTTATCTCTTAACCCTAAATGAATAAAAATCCAATTTTTAATCATATTTATTGGGGTAAACACAACTTTCTTTCCTCAACATTTTCTTGGACTTAGAGGTATGCCACGACGATACTCAGACTACCCAGATGCCTTTGCAACATGAAATGTTGTATCCTCTATAGGTTCTATAATCTCTTTTATCGCGGCCTTAATATTCGTATTTATCATCTGAGAAGCCTTAACCTCAAGACGACCGGTCCTATTCTCTCCCTTTCTTCCTTCATCAATCGAGTGATATCATAGATATCCCCCAGCCGATCACTCTTACATAGAAATCCCCCTAATCACTAACTTCTAAAATGACAGAAAGATGTATAGGATTTAAGCTCCTACTAGGAAGATTTATCTTCTTTTAGAAACTTTAATGGCAACATGAGCATATTTAGGGTTTCAAGACAGCGCCTCTCCTTTAATAGAGCAATTAATTTTCTTTCACGATCATATCATATTAATTATTATTATAATTATTACCTTTGTAGGTTATATTCTCTCTACAGTTCTATTTAATTCTTTTATCAATCGTTATATACTAGAAAACCAAACCATTGAAATAATCTGAACCGCTATCCCCGCTGTAATTCTTATTTTTATTGCCCTTCCCTCCCTCCGACTTTTATATCTTCTAGATGAAGTGAATAATCCATCTATAACCCTAAAAACCATTGGCCATCAATGATATTGAAGATATGAGTACTCAGACTTTCTTCATATAGAATTTGATTCCTATATAATTCCCACTAACGAACTTAAACCCTCAGAGTTTCGACTTTTAGATGTTGATAACCGAACAGTTTTACCTATAAATACTCAAATTCGAATTATTATTAGAGCTGCCGATGTAATTCATTCATGAACCATTCCAGCTTTAGGAGTAAAAGCTGACGCTATTCCTGGTCGACTGAACCAAGTAAGATTCCTTATTAACCGGCCAGGGCTATTCTATGGTCAATGTTCAGAAATCTGTGGAGCTAACCATAGATTTATACCTATTGTAATTGAAAGAGTTTCAACAACCTCCTTCCTCAACTGAATCTCCTCATTTTCTTCAGATTCACCCGATGACTGAAAGTAAGTATAGGTCTTTTAAACCTATAATAGTAATAACGCCTACTTCTGGTGAAGAAATTAGTTAATACCTATAACATTGACTTGTCATGTCAAAATTATCTTAAAGATATTTCTTAATGCCTCAAATAGCTCCTTTATTATGATTTTACCTTTATTTATTTTTTCTAATCAGGTTAATATTGTTTCTAATAATAAATTATTTCCTCATCCCATTCAAAAAAATCTCTACACCTACATTAACAACTCATAAATTTCATAAATCTTGAAAATTATAGCCAACCTGTTCTCAATTTTTGAACCTTCTTCAAGAATTTTCAACTTATCAACTAATTGATTATCAACTTTCTTAGGTTTAATATTCATTCCTTACCTCTACTGGGCTTCTCCTTCCCGATGGTCTCTATTTTGAAGAAAAATTATCCAAACACTTCACAAAGAATTTAAAGCTCTTTTAACCTTATATCATACTGGGGTTTCCATTTTGTTTATTGCGCTATTTAGACTTATTGTATTTAACAACTCCTTGGGCCTTTTACCTTATGTTTTTACAAGATCTAGACATATGGTTATAACACTATCTTTATCTTTACCCCTATGAGTTACCTTAATAATTTTTGGATGGGTAAATCATACTAAACATATATTTGCTCATTTGGTACCCCAAGGTACCCCTTTCGCCTTAATACCTTTTATAGTTCTAATTGAAACTATTAGAAATATCATTCGTCCAGGAACACTTGCTGTTCGATTAGCAGCAAATATAATTGCAGGGCACTTACTTCTAACATTATTAGGTAGAACTGGTCCCTCATTATCTTCTTCTATTCTATTTATTTTAATTTTTTCCCAAATTCTCCTTTTAATTTTAGAATCTGCTGTCGCAATTATTCAATCTTATGTATTTGCTGTATTAAGCACCTTATATACTAGGGAAATTAACTAATGACATCATCTCATAGACATCACCCTTATCATTTGGTAGACATAAGCCCTTGACCTTTAACTGGTTCAATCAGAGCTATAATACTCACTACAGGTTTAGTTAAATGATTTCATCAATACAATATAAACTTACTTATCCTAAGATTCCTAGCAATTTTATTAACTATAATTCAATGATGACGAGATGTGACACGTGAAGGAACCTATCAAGGTCTACATACTTCTATAGTAATTAAAGGATTACGATGAGGAATAATTTTGTTCATTTTATCAGAAATTCTATTCTTCTTTTCCTTTTTTTGGGCTTTTTTTCATAGAAGCCTATCACCCACAGTTGAAATCGGTATATATTGGCCTCCTTTAGGAATTCAACCTTTTAATCCATTTCAAATTCCTCTTCTTAATACTACAATTCTTTTATCCTCTGGTGCTACAGTAACATGGGCTCATCACGCTATTATAGAATCTAATCACACCCAAGCAATTCAAAGGTTAGGATTAACTATTATCTTAGGTTTTTACTTCACTATACTTCAAGCATACGAATATTTAGAAGCATCATTTACCATTGCTGACTCAGTTTTTGGTTCCACTTTTTTTTGAGCCACTGGGTTCCATGGGCTTCATGTTATTATTGGTTCATCCTTCTTATTTGTATGTTTTTTACGCCTATTTAACTGTCATTTTTCATCGAAACATCATGTAGGCTTTGAAGCAGCTGCATGATATTGACATTTTGTAGATGTAGTTTGACTCTTCTTATATATTTTCATTTATTGATGAGGAGGATATTTTCTTAATATATAAAGTATATTTGACTTCCAATCAAAAAGTCTAGATTATCTAGAGAAAATAATTTTAATCACATTGTTTTTATCATTAATTACACTCATAATTACCATAGTAATTATATTCATTGCTTCAATTCTATCTAAAAAAACAATTATAGATCGAGAAAAAAACTCTCCTTATGAATGTGGATTTGACCCTAATGGATCAGCACGTCTTCCATTCTCTTTACGATTTTTTCTCATTGCTGTAATTTTCTTAATTTTTGATGTAGAGATTACATTACTTCTTCCTATCGCCTCAATTATAAATATTACAAATATTTTTTCCTGGCTTCTCACAAGAATTTCATTTTTAATTATTTTGCTCCTAGGTCTTTACTATGAATGATATCAGGGAGCTTTAAGATGATCAGAATAATAAAGACTATAGTCAATAATATGATATATGAGTTGCATTCATAAGGAGTTCTACTTGAACTAGTTTTAAATTAGAAAGCGAATTATTGCATCTAGTTTCGACCTAGATTTTGGCTTACTTAGCCTCTAATTATTGATAGAAACCAAACTAGAGGTATGTCACTGTTAATGACAAAATTGAATTATTTTTTTCCTATCAAGATTTGGGGTATTCAAGTCAAGGAAGAAAGCTTCTAACTTTCATCTAAGCGGTTAAATTCCGTTTATACCTCTTTTTTCTTTCTTTTTGTTTTTATAGTGTAAGAAACACATTACATTTTCGTTGTAAAGCTGAAACACAGTTTCTAAAAACCTTTCTTTACTTTTTTTAACTCTATTATTCAAAGTAATTTTTTTACATCTCGAGCACCACAAGCCCGCATTTTATTTTTAAACTATTTGAATCTATATTTACAGACTAGTACTAGTCTCTTCTGCAGCTTCAGTGCAATATTCTATATAAATTATATAAATTAAATATAAATAAACAGGATAACAATTACACTAATAATGAACATTTTTATGAACACTTTTACTCTATTTATCTGCAATTCATTTAAAACCTGAAACATTCTAGAAATCAAATAATAAACGCCTTGCCCTCCAAAATGTTCATATCAACCTTTATCACCCACTTTTTGTAAGATTTCTCCTCTAATGAAGCTTAATTCCCTATTTTTATAGGAACTTAAAAAAGGTATAAACCATATAGAACCTATTATAACAACGAACCTATAATTATTTAAACTTTTTAACCTATACCCAATATTTATTCTATTAAAAATATAACCAGCTGCTCCCCCAAGAAATCTAACAACTAAAACAAGACTTTTTATAAAATCCCTTATACAAACTATATAGGGCTCAGGAAACATAAATCAAGATAAAGCTGCTCCCCCAAAAATAGCTCCTAACCCTAATATTACTATAGAATTAGTTATAATAGAATCCTCATCTCTAATATTATTTAAAGACCTTAAATTAAATCCTCCCCTTAACCTATAAAAAATTAAACGTATTGTGTATATTACTGTTAATCCTGTAGCTAAAATATACAAAAATAAAGAAATAAAATTTACCCATCTCATAAAAGCCACTTCTAAAATCATATCCTTAGAATAAAACCCTGCCAAAAAGGGAAACCCACACAAAGCTAAATTAGCAATTGTCATAAAAGATACTCTTAAAGGTATAAATCCTACTAGTCTTCCCATACAGCGAATATCCTGATAACCACTAACACCATGAATAACTACACCAGCACATATAAAAAGTAAAGCTTTAAATAATGCATGTCTTAATAAATGAAAGAACGCTAAATCAGGGTATCCTAGAGCCAGCACTCTTAATATCATTCCTAATTGCCTTAAAGTAGAAAGAGCAATAATTTTTTTTAAATCATACTCGAAATTAGCTCCTAACCCTGCCATAAATATAGTTAAACAAGAAATAATTAATAACCCTCTTTGAATACTCGATCTTGTTAGAGCCGGTCTAAACCGAATTATCAAGTATACTCCCGCAGTAACAAGAGTAGATGAATGAACTAAAGCCGATACTGGTGTAGGAGCAGCCATGGCTGCTGGTAATCATGCTGAAAAAGGAATTTGAGCACTTTTTGTTATAGCCGCTATAACCAAAAAAAGTTTTAATCATATTCACTCATCATTTATATAATTTCTATAAACAAGAAAATTTCATCCTCCTAACCTCCTTATTAAACCAATACTTAATAAAATAGCTACATCTCCTACTCGATTTGAAAGAACAGTTAATATCCCAGCATTAGCAGATTTTTCATTCTGATAATAAATAACTAAAGCATAAGAAACAAGCCCAAGCCCATCTCATCCTAATAAGATTCTAATCAAGTTAGGACTCAACACCATCATACTTATAGACCCTACAAAAGCCAATACAATATATATAAATCGATTATAAGTCTTATCTTCGATTATATATCTTCCTCTATAATACAAAACTCTCCTTGAAATTAAACAAACAAAACATAAAAACAAAAGAGAAACTCAATCTAGTACTAAGGTAAATACAATGTAAGATGAATTTAAATTTATTATTTCTCATTCAACCACATCTACCATCCCACTACTCAATTTTGAAATAGCTCTTACTCCACAATAAATTGATCTTAGCCCCAAAAACACCATACTAATTTCATGTATAGAAATTTTTCAAATCATTCTTTAATGCTAACTGCCCGGGCCTCATTTTCCCAAAACTTAAAGATTTAAATCATTAATAAATTTGTATTTAAAATTAACACATTTAAAGGTAATCAATGTAAAAATAAAGACAAATATTCTTGAACTTTACCAGAACAGCATGCGTATAAACAATTATAAAATAAACCATGCTGACTTAAGCTGTATATATATAAAGTATAAGCAGCTCTAAAAAATGATAACAATCCTAACCCTATTATCCTCATTTTCCTTCAACTAACTACCCTAATAATTAGACTAATTTCTCCCAATAAATTTAATGAAGGAGGTCTCGCTATGTTTCTCACCCTCAATAGAAATCATCATAATCCTATTCTAGGTATAAAAGATAATAAACCCTTTCTAATTAAAAGACTTCGTCTTCCAAGACGTTCATAAACAATATTAGCTAAACAAAATAAACCAGAAGAACATAAGCCATGTCCCACCATAACTACTACTCCACCTCTTAAACCCCACCAACTAAAAATTATTACCCCACACAATACTAGACTCATATGAGCTACAGATGAATAAGCAATTAAAGACTTCATATCCACTTGACGTAAACATATCAATCTAATAAATCTTCCCCCAATTAAACCTAATCTAATTCACAGTCAACAGAACTTATTATTTATTAACTGAAATATAACTAACACCCGAATAAGTCCATACCCACCCAATTTAAGTAAAACCCCAGCTAAAATTATAGAACCAGCCACGGGCGCTTCTACATGGGCCTTAGGTAATCATAAATGGAATATATATATAGGAAGTTTTACTAGAAACGCTCAAATCATAGCAAAATATCAAATCACTTCCATATATCCTCTCTCACACACTGATTGACCCAAATTTATAGTTAAACTACCCTTTATATAAAACAAAACAAGTAAAGAACTTAATAAAGGTAAAGAAAATGCCAATGTATAAAAAAGTATATAGACTCCTGCTTGAATTCGCTCAGGTTGATATCCTCAACCTAAAATTAAAATTAATGTAGGAATTAAAGACATTTCAAAACTAATATAAAATAAGAGGTAATCTATGGAAGAAAACGTTACCACGAGAGATACCACTAAAAGTAAGTTTACTATAATAAATCTCGAATAAAAATTATTCAAATTTTTAATTTTTTGTCTGGATAAAATGATTAGAGATATAATCCATAATCTTAAATAAATCATGATATATCTTATATAATCTATACCAAACATAAATCCTAGTCTATAAACACAAAAATCATGATAACAATTTAGTCCAAATATAAATCTCAAAAATATAATTCCCAATTGAACACTATTTCACCTTTTACTAAAATTCATCAATACTAATAAGGGTAAAATTAATTTTAACATTCCAATAAATTAAATCTTGAAAAACGATCATTTCCGTGCCTACGAACCACAAATACTAACAAAGATAGTCCTAAAGCCCCTTCGCAAGCCGCTAGAGTCAAAAAAAACAAAGAAAAATAAATTTCCCTTCCAACACTTACTATTTGTATTCTTAATAATCAAAATACCCCAAGCATTATAAACTCTAACCTTAACAAAGAATTCAACAAATGTTTATTATAAGAAATAAATCTTCACAAACCACAGAAAACTATGAATAAAGAACATACAATCAGTACAACCCTAAAATTTATCATAAGTTTTAATAGTTTAAAAAAAACTTTGGTCTTGTAAACCAATAATGAAAACTTTTTTCTTAAAACTTCAGAGAAAAAAATTCCTTTTCTTCTTTAATTCCCAAAACTAATATTTTATATAAACTATTCTCTGATATGACATTATTAACTATTCCCATTATTTTAATTTTATCTTTCTTATTTTCCCGGCTATCACACCCTTTATCCATAGGATTAACTTTACTTTTACAAACTACAATAATTTCTTTATCAGTGGGAATTTCAACTTATTCTTTTTGGTTCTCATATATTTTATTTATAATTTTTTTAGGAGGAATGTTAGTACTGTTTATTTATGTAGCATCCTTAGCATCAAACGAATTCTTTTCTTTTTCATTGTCAACTTTTATGTTTTATTTCCTTACTCTATTAATCTTTACTATTATATGTTTCTATTTAGACCCTATCTTAGTTTCAAACTATTCTTCTTTACCCTCCTCGTCCCTTTGCCTTCAAATATCGACCATTAAAATTGTAAGATGAATTTATAGAAACACTATAATAAGTTTCACCTTATTCATTGTAATATACCTTTTATTAACATTAATTGTAGTAGTAAAAATTACTAACCTTTTTAAAGGACCTCTCCGTCTTTCAAACTAATGACAACCCCTATACGTAAGTCCCACCCATTGTTCAAAATTATAAACAACGCCCTAGTAGATATACCCTTGCCTAGAAATATTTTTACATTGTGAAACTTTGGTTCCCTTTTAGGTCTATGTTTAGTGATCCAAATCTTTACAGGTTTATTTTTAGCTATACATTATACCGCCCACATCGATTTAGCATTTTCTAGAGTAGCCCATATTTGTCGAGACGTAAATTATGGGTGACTTTTACGAACTATACACGCCAATGGAGGATCATTTTTTTTTATCTGCCTCTACATTCATATTGGACGGGGAGTGTTTTATGGTTCTTATATGATATTACACGCGTGAATAGTCGGAGTTGTTATTTTATTTATAACAATAGCAACAGCTTTTTTAGGTTATGTTCTCCCGTGGGGACAAATATCCTTCTGAGGGGCTACTGTAATTACCAATTTATTTTCAACTATTCCATATGTAGGAATAGACTTAGTACAGTGAATTTGAGGGGGATTCTCCGTAGACAACGCAACCTTAACCCGATTCTTCACCTTTCATTTTATCCTTCCTTTTATTGTCGCAGCCATATCTCTCATTCACATTTTATTTCTTCACCAAACCGGAGCTAACAACCCTCTAGGTATTTCAAGTCAAATTGATAAGCTTCCATTTCATCCCTACTTTACATTTAAAGATATTGTTGGATTTATTGTTATACTTTCAATTTTACTACCACTTTCATTAATCAACCCATATCTCCTAGGAGATCCAGATAATTTCATTCCAGCTAATCCTTTAGTAACTCCTGTACATATTCAACCTGAATGATATTTCCTATTTGCTTATGCTATTTTACGTTCAATTCCTAATAAATTAGGAGGAGTTATTGCTTTAGTAGCCTCAGTGATAGTATTAATAATCTTACCATTTACTCATATCTCCCACTTTCGTAGACTTACCTTTTATCCTTTAAACCAAGTTATATTCTGATTCCTGGTATCCATTTTATTTTTATTAACCTGAATTGGAGCCCGACCAGTAGAAGATCCATACATTATTACAGGTCAGATTCTAACAATTTTGTATTTTTCTTATTTTATTATTAACCCTCTCACACTGTTATGATGAGATAAAATATTAAAATGATTATTTAGTTTATAAAAAACAAATGTTTTGAAAACATTAAAAAAGAAAAATTCTTAATAATCGTCTATAATTATCTATTGTTAATAAAACAAACTGTCTTAATTCCAATAAAAAAAATTAAATAATTAATTGATACTGGAAGAAACCTCTTTCAGGCCAAATATATCAATTTGTCGTAACGAAGACGAGGAACTGTGCCACGAACTCATACAAAAACAAAAGCAACTAAAACTGATTTCAAATAAAACCTCCTTGAGCAAGGTCTCCTTCCTAAAAAGACAATTACAAATAACACACTTATAAACAAAATTCTTGCATATTCTGCCATGAAAATTAAAGCGAATCCTCCCCTCCTATATTCCGTATTAAATCCCGGCACCAACTCGGATTCACCCTCTGCAAAATCAAAAGGAGTCCGATTAGTTTCAGCTAAACACGAACCGAACCAAATCAACCTTAAAGGAATTGAAATAAATATAAATCATAATCCAGATTGATATTTAACAAACAGCTCTAATCTAAATCCTCCTACTAAAATGATAAAAGATAATAAAATTAAAGCCAATCTAACTTCGTAAGAAATAGTTTGAGCAACAGCTCGTAATCTTCCTAAAAGAGAATATTTACAATTTGAAGCTCATCCTGCCACTATACTCCTATACACACCTATTCTTAAACAACAAAAGAAAAATAGTACCCTTATATTAAATCTAATTAACCCTACCTCATAAGGTATTACTACTCAGACCAACAAAGAAATGAATAATCTAAATACAGGAGACAGATAATAAGCTAAAAAATTTGACACAACAGGTATAGTCTGCTCCTTAGTAAATAACTTAACAGCATCTGAAAAAGGTTGCAATACTCCTATATAACCTACCTTGTTAGGCCCCTTACGAATTTGAATATAACCTAAAATTTTACGTTCAAGTAAAGTTACAAAAGCCACTCCAACTAATACACAAACAATCAATACTAAATAACTAACAACCTCAATTACTATTATCACAAAACAATTAGCTTTAATTATTTAACTATTTATAGAACTATCTCTATTTAACTAGATCCTAAATCTAGCACATATTATCTGCCAAAATAGTATTTCATAGATTAAAAAAAAATTTTAATTATTTAATCCTTTCGTACTAAAATAATTTATATCACTTCCAAGAGATAGAAACCGACCTGGCTTACACCGGTCTGAACTCAAATCATGTAAAAATTTAAAGGTCGAACAGACCTTCTTATATAACTGCTGCATTATATAGACATTTTAATTCAACATCGAGGTCGCAAACTTTTTTTTCGATATGAACTCTCAAAAAAAATAACGCTGTTATCCCTAAAGTAACTTAGTCTTTTAATCTCTATAAAGGATCATTTAAACTTTAAATCATTTATCTTAATGTATTACATTTAAGCAGTTAACATAAATTATACCCATATCGCCCCAATAAAATATGATAATTAAACTAAATCTTTAACTTTCTTTACTTTAATTAAATCCAATCAACATATAAAGCTTTATAGGGTCTTATCGTCCCCCTGGAATATTTAAGCCTTTTCACTTAAAAGTTAATTTCAATTTATACTACAGTAGACAGATATTCCTTTGTCCAACCATTCATACAAGTTCCCAATTAAAAAACTAATTATTATGCTACCTTTGCACGGTCAGTATACCGCGGCTCTTAAATAATATTATTCATCAGTGAGCAGGCTAGACCATTTATATCTTCAAACGGACATGTTTTTGATAAACAGGCAAGGAATAATATTTGCCGAATTCCTTTATAATATCATTTTTTTTTTAAATTATTTTTAAAAAAATTATAATTCTCTATATAAACACTAATTATACTAATAAAATCATTACAACTTAGTCGACAAAACTTCAATTAATATTCTAATACTTATTAAAGTTAAAACAAATAATTCTTATTAACTTATTTTTAATAAAAACACTTTATGTTCATAGCTATTTTTAAGCCTAGAAAAAATTATTTTATTTATTTAACTATTATTTCAATTTTATTGAACAAGAAGCTAACCCCTCCTGCTCTTAGACTTTAAATTTCATATCTTTAAACCCTAAATTATATTTATTCTTAGAAAACTAGATATAATAAAACTCGTATGATATTTCATCTTTAATTATATATTTAAAATTCTTATATTACAAAAACTTCCTTATATAATTAGCTATTTTTATTTCGAGATAATTAATATATTTAATAAAATTTAATTTTCCCTGATACACAAGGTACAATTATTTAATTCTACTATAACAATTAGTAACCCAATTCATTTCCTTTTCCCTTTCAGTACTTTTGCTCTATCGTCAATATTTGCTTTATTTCAATAACCTCTACTCAACTTTTTTAAATTTCAATAAAATTGATTTTCTTATATTCCCTTATTCATTCTTATCGTAAACTAACAACATTTATAATATATTAAAGTAAACCGACTTGCACGATAATCCCTTTCAACGTAAGTGAAATGCTATACTATTTTAGCTATACTTTATTAATCTAGGTTCACTTTCCAGTAAACCTACTATGTTACGACTTATCTCATCTATATAATGAAAGCGACGGGCGATATGTACATGATTTAGGGCTTATATCTCTTAAGCGTATTAAACTTACATTACAATCAAATCCTCCTTTATATTCAAATTTCTTTGCTTATTCCGTTATAAACAAATTTTATTGTAACCCATTTTGACTTACCTATAAGCTGCACCTCGATCTAATTTTATTAACCCAATATTTAATTATAATAATTATTTCTTTTAAAATTATCTAATAATGACGGTATACAAACTTAAACAAAAGCAAGTAAGATTTTACGTGGACTATCGATTAAAAAACAGGTTCCTCTGACAAGACTAAATCACCGCCAAATTCTTTAAATTTTAAGGTTATATCTATTAATAATCGGGCCATTAAAATTATATCTTAGTATAATAGGGTATCTAATCCTAGTTTAAATCTAAAAATTTTTAGCTTCGATAACAGTTAGCTATACCTTTTTATTTAAAAAAAACAACTCAATTTCACTTTTTACTTTCCTAAATACCATCTTCTAACTCAATAAAAATTATCTAACTAAAAGCCAATTTATCTTTACTTAACCTTAAAGTCTAACCGCGACTGCTGGCACAATACTTAATCAGGTTTTAAATTATTACTAAATCATACATTAGTATATTATTTAATATTCCATGCTGAGATTTTATTTTCTATTGATTCGTTATCTATCAATAATTTTAATATAGAATATTTAACCCCATAAAAAATTACATACAATAATTCTCATACAATTTTAATAAAACCATAAAGACTTAAGAAAGAATCAAACTTTTTCTAAAAAAAAGTAGGTGATAGAAAGGTCTATAATAAATCTCTTTATAGTAAAGGAAATAAAAGAAAAAAATAATACAATAACACTTTTATACAAATAAGGCTATATATATCATGCAATCTTAATAGAATTATAGAGTACTAAATGAATAGATTTCTCCTCCCGCTTCATATCAAAAGCAATTATAATAAAGAATCATTATAATACATATTTGTTTATCTTCCTAACTCAAGAAATTATAAGAAGGGACCTTTAAAGATGCTTTAGTTATTAGAATGACTTCCTTATCTTTAACTACCTTTCAATCAGAGGAAAGTTGCTATCTTTACCCAAATAATTCCAAGCTTCTTGTTTCTTCCCTCTTCTCTCTTACGGAGAACAAGAAACAAGAGACCGCTGGAATTATCTGGAACTGTAAGGGGGGAAGAATTATATTATATTTATCTCCTATATAAGTCTATTCACGGATCCTAACTTATCTTTAGAAATTATTATACTTAAATATCTATATATATATATATATATACACTACACACAATAAATAAATTCCTTTATCTTATTTCCTATTTTTTCTTCTTTAGACCATTAATTACTTCCACTTTAAAGTTATTTACACCTATGCCGTCTAATATAGTGCCTGACTTTAAAAGGGTAGCTTTGATAGAGCTAATAATGTAATATTTCTTACCTATATTATACGTGACGGAATTACACCATCTCTAAAAAGATCAAAACTTTTAGTGCCTATACACCAACGAATATTTAAAAGATAAACTAATAAATTCAAGCTAACGGGCTCATACCCCGTAAATGAGAGTTCAACCTCTCTCTTTTTAATGACTTTTCCAATCTCTACTTATTTTTTTTTTACTTTTAATTTCAGGAACTCTACTATCCGTTCCTCCTCCTCTTGATTTGGAGCTTGAATCGGATTAGAGCTTAATCTTCTCTCATTTATTCCGCTTATTTCGATCAGAATAAACTCTTATTTTTCAGAAGCAGCTCTAAAATATTTTCTTATTCAAGCTCTAGCTTCCACATTAATTATTATATCCAGATGTTTAATCTTGCTTACCCCTATTATTTCTACATCTTTAATCCTTATGTCTCTCCTTCTCAAATTAGGAGCAGCCCCTTTTCATTTTTGATTTCCGCAAATTAGAGAAGGTCTTTCTTGACCACAGACTATCCTCCTAATAACAGTTCAAAAATTAGCTCCTATATTCCTTATTTCTTATCTTTTAACCTACCCTACTTTATCTCAAATCGTTATCTTATCAGCTTGTCTATCAGCTATCGTAGGAGCTGTAGGTGGATTTAATATTTTAAAATTACGTAAAATTATGGCATTCTCTTCAATCAACCATATATCGTGAATACTTATCGCTATATCTATTAATGACACAATATGACTAATATATTTTTTTTTCTACGCATTAATTTCTCCTTCCATTACAGTTTTATTTCACTTTATTAGAGCATTTCATTTATCCGATCTTTTATCTTCCAATTATCCCAAATCCTTCTATGTCTTAACTCTTCCATTAAGCTTACTTTCTTTAGGGGGTTTACCTCCATTTACCGGATTCATTCCCAAATGAATTATAATTCAAGTTCTAATTTTAAACCAAATGATTTTTCCTTTGTTTATCCTCCTATTTTCGGCTCTTATTACCCTTTATTTTTACTTACGAATCTTAATTCCCTTCATTTTACTTAGAACACCAAACTTATCCTTCAATACAAAATATCCATCCAATACCTCCTCTTCTTTTTTTCTTTCTTTTATTAATTTTCTCAACTTTTTAGGATTATTACTCCCATTTCCTTTTATTTCCATATAAGATTTTAAGTTATTAAAACTGAAAGCCTTCAAAGCTTTTTAAAAAAGTAAACTCTTTTAAATCTTAAGTTCCAGTACACATGCACATCTCTAGATTTGCAATCTAGCGTTATTTCTTTTACTATAGAACCTAATAAGAAAGTTATTAACTTGTTAATAAATTTACAATCTACCGCCTTTATCTCAGCCACCTTATC